AGCTCGTATTTTATCTTTGTTACCTTTTCTCAATAATGAGAAACAATTTGAAAGAACCGAGTCGACCGCTAGAACTACTGGTCTTAGAACCAGAAATAAATAGGCTTATTCTTTGTTCATTTGAATCAGAATTCCAATCCGAACTTAAACAAGGATTGGTGTTTTATTCGACAAATCTGAGAATACAGATTTGATTATCGTGTATCGTGTCGTAAGAAAAAAAATGAATCGGAAAAAAAAGATTTTTTTTATTGAACGTGTTCATTCAGTTTGACTACTTTAACACATTTTCTCATAATAATTTCGACTCCACCTTCCCGGAGTTCATTCTCCGGGGAACTTCGTTTAAATTATTCCAGTGTATTCTTTTCAATCTACTTCTTTTCTGATTTCGTTGGAAATCATATAAAGACAATTCCTATTTGATATAGCTATTTGGGCCAGTATTTTACGATTAAGAAGCAACTGTTTTTTGTATAGATCATGTATTAATTTACTATAACTATAGGATACTCCCCTTTCTCGAATTACTGCGTTTATTCGAGTGATCCACAAACGACGAAAATTTCTCTTTTGCTTATCCCTATCCCGATGAGCCGAAACCAAAGCTCTTATTTTCTGTTGAGTAATGGTGCGAGTAAGTCTTGAATGAGCCCCTCGAAAACTTGATGCAAATAAACGAATTTTTTTTCTACGTCTCCGAGCTATATATCCGCGTTTAATTCTGGTCATTGAATAAATAAAATTTTGACGAATAACTAATTGATTTCTTTTCTTTCAGTTATTCTTTTCCCCGTCCTGGTCTATTAATAACCAAACGGATTTTTCCAATGTATAAAATACAAATTCCAATGGCTTTGGCTACTATAACCTTCCCGACCACGATATTTTACTACGAAATACGAAAGAAATAATCAATTTTCTTTTGCTAGGTGTCAAAAATATAGTCAATAAAAAAAAAAGAAATCTAAATTAAATGGATAAAGAAATAGTGGGTTCCATCGTTTCTATGGTTACTTTTTAAACGGTGAGGTCTTCTCTATACACCGGAGCCTTTAACTTCATTTAATCAATGTTATTGGTAACTTGTATAGTTCACACCACACTCTTTGGCTCTACCCCGGAATTATCCAGTAACAAGTCTTTCACAATGAGACCCATCTATAGAGTAACGGTATTTAATTATGAAAGTTAGCTGGGGGTAGCTGACCCTCGTAGTCCGTTCTTGACCGAGTGGGAACTTTATTTTTTTTTGAATTTCAATAAGATTTGAATTTCAATAAGATTTCCTCCGCTTAATGGATAACCATTTGGTACCAATGGAGAATTGCTTCTCATCTTAAATTCAGGTGATTGGATTTGCACCAACGGAAACCATAAACTTTATACACACTAGAGGGATAGATTTGCTTATTTTTAGATAGTGAATGAAGTTCCTTCTTCCATTTTATCCTATTCACAGGTACTGATCATTCATACTGGAAAGCGGTTTTCTTGCTTTTTTTTTGTGCCAGCTCATGATCTAAACGAGTCGCACATACACCCTAGTACATGTTCCTCGACGCTGAGGACATCCCCGAAGAGCGGGGGATTTCGTGACATTTCGAATTGGCTGTCTTGTATTTCTAATAAGTTGTTTAATAGTTGGCATGTTGAATCATATACATGATGAGTTGGTTTAGATTGATCCTAACCGGATGGTTATGAAATTTTTTTATTTAATAGAATAGTAAATTCGGAGATAAAATCTCAAATCACGGATTTGCACAAAATCCATTTTTTTTTTCATCCAACTGCTACCAGATCAACAATCAACTGCTACCAGATCAACAATTCCATAAGCTTGGGCTTCTGTTGCTGACATAAAAACGTCTCTTTCCATGTCTTCAGATACAACCCATAATGGTTTGCCCGTCCTTTGTACATAAACCCTTGTGAGGGTTTCGCGTAGTTTCAGCAGTTCTTCCGCTTCCAGGATAAATTCTCCCGTTTGCGCCTCATAAAAAGAACTAGCAGGTTGATGGATCATTACCCTGATGATAGAAGGGTTCTCTATCTAGTGTGATGAAAGGAACAGAAAAGAAAGATAAAGAATAATAGGAAAAAAGATAGAATTGAACAACCGTACGGGCATGATCTTTTGTGCATTGCATACGGCTCTACAATCAAATTGACCCTTACTTTCCATTCAAGAAAGATAAAAATAGAATCTATGAGCTCCCGATGGGTAAATGATCAAATTGCCACCCTTCCTTTCGGAGGAGTTAAAAAATACTATGATGGCTCCGTTGCTTTCTATTTTAAAATGGATTCTTTTTTTTTTGTCTTTGATTCAGCAATCCCAAAGTTTCTTTTTGATCCAACCAAAAAAGGAAAAATCTTGTTTTTTTTCGCACTCTTTTTTTTTTTATAACATAAATATTGTTAAGAGCCCTTCGGTGTGAAAACAAAAAAGTTTGTGACGCTAAATTGGACTCCCGATAGATAAGAGAAAATCGGGAATACCTTTTATCTCATACTACTCTCTCGATACATAATCGAATCTTTTTGAAAAAAAAACCATATAAAATTTTTGCATATCGAATTCGAAGTGCCATGCTATTATTACTTAATATTCATATGGCGAAGGCATAGTTTTCTTTTTTCTCTCAAATAAAAAAACCTCATTGGCGCCAAGCGTGAGGGAATGCTAGACGTTTGGTAATTTCTCCTCCAACCAAGATAAAAGATCCCATTGACGCGGCTAATCCCATGCATATTGTATGGACCTCTGGTCGCACAAATTGCATAGTATCATAAATAGCTACTCCAGGTATTACCCATCCGCCGGGAGAGTTTATAAACAAATACAGATCTTTGGTATCATCCTCAATACTGAGATATACCATAAGACCAATAAGTTGATTCGAGATCTCGCTATCAACTTCTTGGCCTAAAAAAAGTAATCTTTCTCGATAAAGTCGGTTGATTAGGGTCAAATTGTATCCCTTAGGAACCGTACATGCACCTTTTGATGCATACGGTTCAAAAAAATTGCGAAAAAAAAGAATCAATGTATAGATTCCAGTCCTCTTTCTTTTTTCCTATTCTTTTTCATAACAGGTTTTTTCTAACTTTTAACGAAAGGGCTTTTTCTTCGATTTTTCAATAAAGACGAATTTTGACTTCTTTTCTTTCTTCCTTCTAATAGAAAAAAGTCAATAAACTTATCGAATTCACTTCTCATTGATGTATTCTTTCATCGAGATTCAATCCAAATCACGATGGTATTTTCTTGTTCCTGAATGGGTCTCTTTCATCTTTTTAGGTCTATGCTCTACTCCGGGTAAAGATCTGCCCGATTTGGATTTGCACATATAGGACAAATCTTCCCATCACCATTTCTTTTTGTTATGACTTTACAAATAACAAACAGCAATCATTTATGATACATGTAGTAATCATAGATATATTACCAATTGGGTTTTTTCTAAACGGAGCCTGGATACTTCATTTTTTAGTCCAACCAAAGCCAACCATAAATTATTCTAATTGATAATAGTACTATGAATCTCCCCAAAGAATGCATCTAATTGCACTTCACGCTCCAATTTTTTGATGATTCAATTTCTCTTTCTTGGGCGAAACAGAGGATATCTCGATCGGGGGAGAGAACGGGGAAATCCCATATGACCCAATATATCTGACAAGTCGCACTATACGTCAACCCAAGATGCATCTTCCTCTCCAGGACTGCGGAAAGGTACTTTTGGAACACCAATAGGCATGAATTGAAAGAAAAAAGAACTAAATACTATATTTCACTTTGATGTGGAAACGTAACAATATGTTTTTATTGTCTTTATAATATTGGCTTTATCATATTTATTTTATCCATAAATTAGAAAAATTTAGAAAGAAAGACAAAATAAATAAAGGAGAATTTTTACGAATAAGTCCTTCTAATGATAAACATTTACTCATAGAAAATGGTACCAACCCCCCATTGCGTATTGGTACTTATCGAGTATAGAATAAATCTGCTTCTCTTTGTTCCTACGAACAGAATTATTCCATTATTACAAACAGAATAGAATAAATAGTAACCTAGCCCTTCTTAGGAAATAATCCACCGAACAAGGGAGGTCCATAGGATAGTCATAGTATAGTTTTTTTCAATGCAATAAAGTTACGTAGTGTCTATTTTTCTTTGATAAAGGGGTATTTTCCATGGGTTTGCCTTGGTATCGTGTTCATACCGTTGTATTGAATGATCCCGGCCGGTTGCTTTCCGTTCATATAATGCATACAGCTCTGGTTGCTGGTTGGGCGGGCTCGATGGCTCTGTATGAATTAGCAGTTTTTGATCCTTCTGACCCTGTTCTTGATCCAATGTGGAGACAGGGTATGTTCGTTATTCCCTTCATGACTCGGTTAGGAATAACCAATTCATGGGGAGGTTGGAGTATCACAGGAGGGACTGTAACGAATCCGGGAATTTGGAGTTACGAAGGTGTAGCTGGGGCACATATTGTGTTTTCTGGCTTATGCTTTTTGGCAGCTATCTGGCATTGGGTCTATTGGGATCTAGAAATATTTTGTGATGAACGGACAGGAAAACCTTCTTTGGATTTGCCCAAGATCTTTGGAATTCATTTATTTCTCTCCGGGGTGGCTTGCTTTGGTTTTGGTGCATTTCATGTAACAGGCTTGTATGGTCCCGGAATATGGGTGTCCGATCCTTATGGACTAACGGGAAAAGTACAACCTGTAAATCCGTCGTGGGGCGTGGAAGGGTTTGATCCTTTTGTTCCGGGAGGAATAGCTTCTCATCATATTGCAGCAGGTACATTGGGCATATTAGCGGGTTTATTCCATCTTAGCGTCCGACCGCCACAACGTCTATACAAAGGATTGCGTATGGGAAATATTGAAACCGTACTTTCCAGTAGTATCGCAGCTGTCTTTTTTGCAGCTTTTGTTGTTGCTGGAACTATGTGGTATGGTTCAGCAACTACCCC